ATTTCTATTATGTCCCAGGACAAAAAAATGCAAAATAATAAGATATGAAGAGGACTACTATGTCACTACAGGGTAGAATCCCCTCAATAAGTTCAATTAGTCATTATGATAATGATTAAATGTTCAACTTTTTAACTATAACTCATAATAATAAGAACTCGTTATAATGGTGGTTGCCTTTTTCTTTTTTTTTTGTTTAATATCAACAATATCTGTATTCTCCGCCGAAGAACGAAAACTAAGACTTGAGTTTCATGAAAAAGCCCTTTATCGGATTTGAACCGATGACTTACGCCTTACCATGGCGTTACTCTACCACTGAGTTAAAAGGGCCCTATTCAATTCATGAATTAGCCATGTTCTATTATGAGTCTACTACATATATGTATATATGCAGTAGACTCATAATAGAAGAAAAAAGTGGGTAAAATTTTTCTCGTTTTTGAATTTTCTGGCTTAGTATGAGATAGTGATAGAGATATCATATTTTATTTGAACGAGAAAGGAAGCAATGAGTGGAAATTGAAGAAATTAAATGAGGTTTTACCCCCCATAGCCCTTATTCTTTCGGGCCAATCATTGCCTGAACTGAAGAAATCCTAGACTTCCTTTCGTTATATCGAATAGTATGGGATGCTTCATTCATGAAGCATCAAAAAAAAAATGTTCTAATTTTATAGAATCATAACATAGAAAGACTCTTCGGATCTAGCGATACCATTAGATTATATTGACAATTCCAAAAAACTGTTCATACTATCATCATAGTATGATGACGGTCGGGCGGATATGCCCCCATCGTCTAGTGGTTAGGACACCTCTCTTTCAAGGAGGAAACGGGGATTCGACTTCCCCTGGGGGTAGGGTACTACGAAAGGAAGTTGATCATAGATTATCAATAAGCCTAGAATGAATTCTTCCTGGGTCGATGCCCGAGCGGTTAATGGGGACGGACTGTAAATTCGTTGGCGACACGTCTACGCTGGTTCAAATCCAGCTCGGCCCAAAAATTCACCGCTCTATGAGTATAATATAACCAATTTGTCCTACAGAAAAGAAATGCCTGATCGGTATACGTAGAAATGTAGAAATAAAGAAAAAGGGTCTATTTTTTTACTCTATCTATATATTTTTTTTCTCATCTCATTGAAAGATTGATTTTCTATTTTTATTTTACCAATAAAATTAAAATAAAAAATAACTCCTGACTAATAATCTGCATCACTCTCACTAAAGTCCGTGTTTATGTAGATATGATATCACTATATCATTCGTGTATCTGTTACGTTACAACATGACAAGTAGAATGTTCTTACTTATGAAACAAGAAAAATATATATGCTATACACCTCGCTGGGATTGTAGTTCAATTGGTCAGAGCACCGCCCTGTCAAGGCGGAAGCTGCGGGTTCGAGCCCCGTCAGTCCCGAACTAGGATCCGATGAATTTCTCAATGCCTTTCTCTATTTTTCGCGAAAGGAAAGACGGGGAGAAAAATGGAATCCCCGGTGCGGGGAGGGGGATTTTTTTTCTTTTGTTTTTGTTTCGCATTTATCATCAGACAAATACGGGAATTTCCATTTCTTTCCCTAGTACTAATGGATAAGGGGAGACATATGTGGATTGGTACAATCGGTAATATTGCTATATTCAGTATTTTAAGTTTAAGAGATACCATACTCACTTTCTTTTTCGCTTGTTTTTGATTGACGAAATGGAATGGAGTGCCCATAAAATATGGGCAGTACAGACACATATTGTCTTCGTTTATTGTACGATACACAATGAACTTAATATAATTACCCGGTTTCAGATTAAAGCACATTCTTTCTAATTCCAACTTTTTTTGTGTATCCTCAATTATTAATACTAATTGAAAACAATCTATTTCATTCTCATTTTAATTGCATACTGAATTTTTCATGTATACGTTCCAATCCCAATCCAATAAAGAGGATACTAATAAAATAAAAGAAAAGGCCAACCAAGCAGCGCCCCTTTCTTCTTCTTAGTAAATGAAATTTCATTTGTTCGACTATTCTTTTTTTTATACTTAATCCTTTCTTTTTCCATCTCACTTATACTGTTTGGATCTGTGTATGACTCAGAGAATACCAGTCATATGATACCTCATAATTTTATTTACATAATTCTATGTATAAGTAGGAAAGTTGTATACGGAAGATAATAAGTTATAGAAAAGAAAAGGTGAAAAAGGGAATGAAAATACAATGATGTGTATTTCCGGTCCAATCAAAAATGGTATTTTTGATTTAGTATGGATAAAAGATCTTTCCATGTTATACTATTCGATTCTCGACGATGAATTGGTTTGATAGATCAGAAATTGTTATTCATAATATTGATCTGATTCAGTATCATTAGGATGTAATTCATCCCATTGAATTTACAGGAGTCAAATTTATCATCTCTATGGGATTAGATCCCGAGTTATTGCGAAACAAAAAAAGGAAGATTATATTATGGAAGTCAATATTCTCGCACTTATTGCTACTGCGCTGTTCATTCTAGTTCCTACGGCTTTTTTACTTATCATCTATGTAAAAACGGTCAGCCAAAATGATTAATTTGAATGAAACTTGAATTCTTAGTTCTTATCAATCATTCAAGAAACGAAAGAAGGGATTCAAACTCTAAGTCTTAAATGAAATGATTGGGCTGGAATCAAAAGTATCTTATTAAGTATTTAATCTGGTGTGGTAGAAAGAACTATATATCTAGATATATAGTTCTTTCTACCACACCTGCTAGTATTGTATACTATTTTTTAGTATTAAATTACAATATATATGTACATATATTAGATGTACATATAGATAGTAGTACTCTAATTCTATTTCTTTTAGTTTTATTTCCCACCTTAAGATCTTAAGAAAGAAGTCATTGATTGAACAATTAACGGATGATCCGCAGAGTTAAGTTATACAGTAACTTCTTCGGATTTCTAAAAGAAGTAGAGCAGACCCTGCCTATTTTTCATGCTTAAACATGAGATGAGTCAAAAAAAGCATAAAAAATTTTCTAGGAGTCTAAAACAAATGTTAAATGTGTGATATGTGGGTCGCTCAACGTAAGAAAGATCTAATTTTATTATGTCTAGGACCTCTTTGGACAATCACTAATCACTTCGTTTCCAATAGAAATAAAATATGTATTGTCGTAATAGGGGAACGACTTTCTTTTAGAAAGGTAAAAGTAAAGAAAAAAAAAATAGGTATTAGTTTTTCTTATTGTAATATCTATAATTCTGATAAGAGCTGATTCACCAAAATGGAGAAAAATTAGGTTGGAAAAAATCTCCTATCATGCGTAGATTTGAGTTTCGAAATACAATTATGGTAATCATTCATTACTGTATTCCAGTACAATTTTGAAGACATTTTTAAGGCTTCGCAAAATAATCAATAAAGAATTAATACAGTTCGATTGAGCAATTAGCAGTGCCCCCAGCTCTAAAGTCCACTCCTTCCCCATACTACAAGTGAAAGGGAAAATGTAAAGACCACCATTAAAGCAGCCCAAGCAAGACTTACTATATCCATGTGAATTATGTCCCCTATTTCTATGAAGGAATTATTCTATTATTATTAATTAATAATCATAGTGGAATCAATGGCGCAGAGTCAAAATGGGATTATGACTTAAGACTAGTGATGAACCAAACCAATTAAATAAATACACTCGTAACAAGTTTCTCTATTTTAAGGTTTCTGTAAAACTCAAATCAGGAAGCTTTAAGTACAAATATGATGATACACACGCCTTTTCCTTGGAAATATCAAAGGAATGGTTCTAATGGAGCATATAAGAATAGTAAGACCTATTATTTGTTTTGATCCCTTTCTTTACTAAGCAAAAACATAAAAATATACCATCAAGATAGATAACTATCTATTAGATACTTCTATTTCCTATTTGATCTAAGCTTCTTTCTGTGAAAGAATCAGGAGAACCCACCACTATTAATACATTCTTTTTTTTCTTTACTCTTTTGATACCAGACGGAGTCGCGAGACACTACTTAAATTTAATAAGGGCGACTTGATAGTCTTTCATATAATCTCTTCTTCAATTCTAGTAGCAAAAACGGAGTAACCTTTGGATACCGAGATTTTCGACCTTAGTTCTGAATCCCGGAATTGACCCTCACCATTTATTTGATTCAATTGAAAAATCAAATGATTGGCCCGAACCGATAATAAGTGAGAATTCCTTCATCCCTATTGATACCTGTTTGGGTTACGTCCAGGTTTTTAGAAAAAAAATTACAGTCTTTTATAAAACCTATGCTATGGCTTATAAAAATAAAGTATCGAAACGCCTACTTAGTCCTTTGCCTCTGCTTCTTGCTCCGCAAGAATTCGTCGAATTAGACCGGCAGGATAAGAAAGAAGTCCAAAATCTTTTGTTGCTCAGGCGACACCCGGATTTGAACTGGGGATAAAGGATTTGCAGTCCCCCGCCTTACCACTTGGCCATGCCGCCAAATTCGATCCAAAATGGAGAAAAATATTATCCATATTCTATTACTAACTCTTTTTTTGTTTTTTTTTATCTTGAATCCCGTTGTACTTTTTTAATTAAAAAGAAATTCCTATTTTTTATTGGATCTAGTTTATATTATTCTCGTGGATTGATTGTATCTCAAAATATACATCGCTTAAATTAAAAGCATCCCCTATCCTTTCTAATTCTAAGGGGAGTAGAAAAAATGGATTTCTGGTCACAGACTGAAAAATTCAGGGCAAATTGGAACCATTAACAATTTACTTTGAATTAGTGAAAAGTTCTTCAATTTTTCTCTCCAATGAAATTTTGTTTCATTGAATGGCAAAAGAAAATAAAATTGATTTATGACTAATCAGTATTCATTTTTTTTTTCAATAATAAATCCTTTTGCATTTCAATTATAACAACATATATGTGTATATGTAAACCCCAGACCAGAAATTGTTACTCAGATACCAAACCGAATCTCT